GAATCACCTGAAACCTCAGATTCATATTAGAACCACGATGATTTATTCTCAAGCTAAACTAAAAGGTTCTCTGAGTAAGAATCCTTTGATTGATCACTTTTTGAAAAATAGATGCAATGACTTGACTCAACAAAATCTATAGAAAGAGTTTTCTTTCGGTCAAAATCTGAAGAAGTTTCATTCATTTGATTTAGAAAATATCATTTCTAGTTAATATAATATCCATTTTTTTTTTAGTGCGGTTACGAGGTCTGACTTAAAAATAGGTATGAATCATAGTTCAATTTTTTCTTTTATTGGTCTTTTTTCGTGCTCCAGATATTAGAATAAATGTCTGACGAGGTAGAATTAATTATCTTGTTAAAGATAACAGACCTTTTCTATATATGATCCATAGGATCAATTATAACAAGTCACACACTCATTTTCCAAAAATACCGAAACAAAAAAAGTCCACGATCGAACTACCAAAATCTTTTATTTATCTTTTATTTAGAAATCAAAATTTTCAGATTAGTAGTATCTGGCAAAATCTCATATCATACCTAATTCCTAGGAATCCCATCCAATAAAACAGAAGAGTTATAAATTTCCAAAATAATACATAAGAATACAGCAAATAGAGCCATTGCAACTCCCATAAGTGGTGTAGTACCCCAACCTGGAGCTACTTTACCATATTCTGAATTCAAGGGTTTCAATAATTGCCCTGCATTAGTTCGTCTTGGTCCAGATCTAGAACTATCTTCAAAAGTTTGCGTAGCCATAAATTCTTTTTTATTAAATAATAATTGGTTAAGACCTGTTGACTTTGTATACTATTCTGTTGTATTTCTAAATAAATGATCTTTATAGTAGATTCATTCTGGAAATTATTAAAAAATGGAAACAGGAACTCTAGTCGCGATCTTTATATCTGGTTTACTTGTAAGCTTTACTGGGTACGCCTTATATACCGCTTTTGGGCAACCCTCTCAACAACTAAGAGATCCATTCGAAGAACATGGGGATTAGTTGAAATAATTGAAGTAATGAGTTTCCCTTATTGGTAGACTCATTACTTCAATTAAATAGTTTCAAGATTTATTTCATTTTTTTATTTTAGTTGGAACCTTAGGTGGTTCTCGAAAAAAGATAGCGAAAAAGATTATCCCTAAAGTCGAGACTAAAAGGAATGTATAAACCAATGCTTCCATAGATTCGATTGTGATTTACAATTATAGCTTCCACACCTATTCATTTGAGATCATTTAATAAAATAAAGAAAACGAATCAAAGAAAAGATGATGATTCAAATAAAGATTCCTTTTTCTTGTTTGTATCCCATAAAAAAAAAGAGGAAAGAAATATACCACAATAATGCTGTATCAGACAGTTTGTCTTTTTGTAGTTGGATCGCCAAGTTTTTGGAATGTTCCAAATTCCACTTGAGCATCCAAATCTGGATCAATACCAGCAAAAACATCTCTGAACAAGGTTCTAGCGCCATGCCAAATGTGTCCGAAAAAGAAAAGCAAGGCAAATGTGGCATGTCCAAAAGTAAACCAGCCCCTTGGACTACTACGAAAAACACCGTCAGATTTCAAAGTAGCTCGATCTAATTCAAAAATCTCACCTAATTGGGCGCGTCGAGCATATTTTTTAACAGTAGCAGGATCTGAATAACTTAATCCATTAAGTTCACCACCATAGAACTCAACAGTTACACCTACTTGCTCAACACTATATTTAGATTCTGCCCTTCTAAAAGGAACATCGGCTCTAACAATCCCGTCTTCATCTACCAAAACTACCGGAAATGTTTCAAAAAAGGTAGGCATACGACGTACAAAAAGTTCCCGACCTTCTTTATCTCTAAAAACGGGGTGTCCTAACCATCCAACCGCTATTCCATCTCCGTTATCCATTGAACCTGCTCTAAATAATCCCCCTTTTGCCGGATTATTACCAATGTAATCATAAAAAGCTAATTTCTCAGGAATTTTAGACCAAGCTTCTGATAAACTTAGATTTTCGCTTAGCCCGGCGCTAACTCTTCGAGATATTTCTTGTTGAAAGTATCCCTGATCCCATTGATAACGAGTAGGACCAAATAATTCAATTGGGGTAGTTGCTGAACCATACCACATAGTTCCTGCAACAACAAAAGCTGCAAAAAAGACAGCCGCAATACTACTGGAAAGTACAGTTTCAATATTCCCCATACGTAATCCTTTGTATAGACGTTGAGGCGGACGAACACTCAGATGGAATAAGCCTGCTAATATACCTAATGTACCTGCAGCAATATGATGAGAGGCTATTCCTCCTGGAACAAAAGGATCAAAACCTTCCACACCCCAAGCTGGATTGACAGCTTGTACTTTTCCAGTTAGTCCATAAGGATCGGACACCCATATTCCAGGACCATACAAACCTGTTACATGGAATGCGCCAAAACCAAAACAAGCTAGACCTGAAAGAAATAAATGAATTCCAAAAATCTTGGGCAAATCCAAGGAAGGTTTTCCTGTACGTTCATCACAAAATAATTCTAAGTCCCAATATGTCCAATGCCAGATAGCTGCCAAGAAGCACAAACCAGAAAATACTATATGTGCCGCTGCAACACCTTCATAACTCCAAATACCTGGATTCGTTACAGTTCCTCCTGAAATATTCCAACCGCCCCACGAATTGGTTATTCCTAAACGAGTCATGAAAGGTATAACGAACATACCCTGTCTCCACATTGGATCAAGAACAGGATCAGAGGGATCAAAAACCGCTAATTCGTATAAAGCCATTGAACCAGCCCAACCAGCAACTAGAGCTGTGTGCATTATATGAACAGCAAGCAATCGACCGGGATCATTCAATACGACAGTATGAACACGATACCAAGGTAAACCCATGGAAATACCCCTTTATCAAAGAGAAATAGAAACTTGATTTTATCGCATTAAACTAAGAAGACTATATACTTTGTACCTAATACTGTGTACCTAAACTTTTTTTCAGTGGATTCTGTGGTTTATTTTTATTTCATCTTATTCAAAAGAAAAATAAGTAAACAACTCTGTTCGTAAGAACAAAGAGAAGCAGATCTATTCTATACCCGATAAGTACCAATACGCAACGGGAAGATTGCATTATTGGAGAATAAATGGATACTTTTTGATCATTCCAATGATCAATTCCTTGGTTACAGTTTTTTTGAATCCATTCTGGATTACTCTATCAAAAAACTATTCCATGTATCAAATAAAAGAAAAAGGAATGAAGACAAGAAATCGTGGATTTTCACCTTTCTTTATTATATTCTTTATTAAAGAATATATGAATATGAAAAAGTAAAATAATGAATATGAAATGAATATAAAATTCGAATCAGAGTCAATCAAATAAGTATTTCAAAAAATTGTTTTTTTGTCATGTATCCATGGTGAATTACCGGTAGAAGGTTCCATCGGAACAATTATTAAAGGCACCTCGCTTAAAAAAAAAAATAAAAGAAAAGGAAATAGGAGATAAAATAGAAAATAACTAATAAATTCATAAAGAATCTACCAATAATTCAAAAAATAATTCTTTGAATTATTTTGCAAATTCAAGAGATTCTTATGGCAATTCTAATAGATATCCACATTAAAATTATCCTTTTTCTTTTTTCTTTTCCATGGATTTTAGAAATTCTTATAGAGAATGAGAATTTTGATACAATAAAGATGTTTACTCTGTTGAACATGATTATAAAAAGAAAGTTCTCTGATTTTATTAAATATTATTTTATGAAAAAAAAAATATTTTTTTACTCTTTTTTTCACTATTTTTTCTTTTTTTTCTCATAAAAAAAAACAAAAAATAGTGGAAATCCAAGAGAAATGCAAGTGGAAGCAGAAGAAATGTTTGAACTTTGTAACACAATTGCGGAAATTTATGGACAAAATACTGGTCAACCTATAAATGTTATACAGAATGATCTGGAAAGAGATACTTTTATGTCCACAACCGAAGCTCAAGATTATGCTATTATCGATCATATAGCAATTGAAAAAAATCCTTGATGATCCGAGTTTTTTTTCTCAAGTGATAGGAGAATGGGATATCATTCAATTTTTTTCTATCCTATACAAGAACTTTTTGTTTTTGTATAGGATACATCAAAATTTTTTGGTATCCTAAATATAGGATATTCAAGTTGGTGAATTGAAAAAAAATGAACTTTTTTTTTCAGTCAAAATTCGATCAGAGGAAATTTATGAATGTTATATCATCTTCCATTAGACCATATAATGTGTTATTTGAGATATCTGCTGTAGAAGTAGGCCAACATCTCTATTGGCAAATAGGAGGTTTACAAATCCATGCCCAAGTACTTATCACTTCTTGGATCGTAATTGGAATTTTGTTAGTGTCAGTCATCATAGCTGTTCGGAATCCACAAACCATTCCAACAGATGGTCAGAATTTTTTTGAATATATTCTCGAATTTATTCGAGATTTAAGCAAAACTCAAATTGGAGACGAATATGGTCCTTGGGTTCCCTTTATAGGAACAATGTTCCTATTTATTTTTGTTTCTAATTGGTCAGGTGCTCTTTTCCCTTGGAAAATTATCGAGTTACCTCATGGAGAGTTAGCCGCCCCCACGAATGATATAAATACTACGGTTGCTTTAGCTTTACTCACGTCAGTAGCATATTTTTATGCGGGTCTTAGCAAAAGAGGATTGAGTTATTTCGAGAAATATATTAATCCAACTCCAATCCTTTTACCAATTAATATTCTAGAAGATTTTACAAAACCTTTATCTTTAAGTTTTCGACTTTTTGGAAATATATTAGCTGATGAATTGGTAGTTGTTGTTCTTGTTTCTTTAGTCCCTTTAATAATTCCTATACCTGTCATGTTGCTTGGATTATTTACAAGTGGTATTCAAGCTCTTATTTTTGCAACTTTAGCAGCAGCTTATATAGGAGAATCCATGGAGGGTCATCATTAATTCGTCGAAATAGTCTTTTTTTTAGCTTAGTTTATCCTAATTCCTTTTTGATTCAAGAAAATCTGTTTGCTTGGTTTGAGAATTTAATTATAGAATATACTATAATATAGTATATAGAAAATAATATAGTATATAGAAAAATATAGGAAGATAAAGCACGATTTAAACATAGGAGAGAGGAGATGGACGATATTTTTGAAGTCTAATTTGTAATAAAAAGGTTACGCTAAAAGTATTTTATTGAATTTTAAAAAGTCCAGTCATTTTTTTATTTGTTTTGAAGAATTTTTATGGAATTCGAATGAGTTCATATTCAATATGGACTGTTTATGTAAGAACAGTTTTTTTATGCAATATCAGATGTTCACTAGCTAAATAACACTATTTATTATTATTTATATATATAATATAATAAATTATTTCTAAAAAAATAGATTAGAAAATAAATGGTCTGTTTCGTCTGTGATTTTTTTTTATTAAAAAAAAAACAGATGAACTAAACGATCTCGAAGAAAGAGTGAAAAATTTGAAATGAAAGAGTGGTTGGAAAGGTATAGAAAAATTAAGACTTTATTCAAAAAATTCCATCATAAATAGAAAAGAAAAAGGAAATATCGAAAAAGTTCTGACAATTCATAAATATTAATTATTTCAATTCGTATCGTAGTTTTGAGTTATTTCGACTAATAGATTTACCTATTTTAAAATAGGTAATAATTCTTTGGTTTTTTGTATCATTAACCTTTTCCTTTTTTTAGTGCGAGGAACTTACTATGAATCCACTGATTTCTGCTGCTTCCGTTATTGCTGCTGGATTGGCTGTGGGACTTGCTTCTATTGGACCTGGGATTGGTCAAGGCACTGCTGCAGGTCAAGCTTTAGAAGGTATTGCAAGACAACCAGAAGCAGAGGGTAAAATACGAGGCACTTTATTGCTTAGTCTAGCTTTTATGGAAGCTTTAACAATTTATGGACTAGTTGTGGCATTAGCGCTTTTATTTGCAAATCCTTTTGTTTAATCCTAGTAATAGCAAAAAAAAGTCACTTAGATTATCTATTTTTTCGTATTTTGAAAACTTTAAACTGTGCTTTTTTTTTCTTCGAATTATATCATATCAATAATTTTTTGAATTTACTTTATATATATAAAGTAAAGTAATTTATAGAAAATTATTTGTATTTTTTGAACCTTTATCCCATAAAGGACTGATTTAAGGATGAGAGATTTCCAGATCGACTCGCCTGTTCTTAGCTTAGTATAAAGCTTAGTATAAAAAAAACTTTTTTCCTTTTTCTTTATTTAGGAAAGATCTCAAAGGATGAGAGATAATTCATTATTCAAATGAATTAATCTTTAAAGAGATTAAGATATTCCCTAAAAAAAGAGAAATCGATCAAAAAAGGATGAGTGAAGTGATAGAAAAAGAACCTTCTTGTTTGTTAGTCCTATCTATAAGAGGAGAACATATGAAAAATGTAACCGATTCTTTCATTTTCTTGGGTCACTGGCCATTCGCCAGGAGTTTCGGGTTTAATACCGATATTTTAGCAACAAATCTAATAAATCTAATTGTAGTGATTGGTATATTGGTTTTTTTTGGAAAGGGAGTGTGTGCGAGTTGTTTATTTCGAAAAAATGTTGGATTTATCCGGCTTCACTTCCTTTTATTTTTTTCTTTTTTTTAAAGGAAAGGGGTGTACGATCTCGACGAATTACTTTTGAATAAAATCAGAAATCATATGTAAGAACTATAGCATTTCGTTATTTTTTGGTGAAATAACTTTGATTCTCTATCAAAACCAATCAAAATAAATTGAGATCTTTAACATGGTTAAAGCTAAACTGCTTGAAGTACAGGCAAAATGGTACTCTTTCTACGACTACGTTAGCCACGACTACGTTAGTATCCAAATGGTTGAAAAATGCATACTTGATAATTTTTTTGATATAGAACACTCATATCGATAAAAATATTTGAACCATTTACTGGAAAAAAAAGAGGTCTATACCTTACCTTCTTTTTTATCCAATGCCGAATTGACGACCTACTGTATAAAAAAAAAAAGAAATTTTTTGGATTAAAAAAAAAGATAAATTTGAATTTTCAATTTGCTTTTTTATTTTTTATTTATTTAATGAAATCTTTTTGAATTGAATTCAAAAAAATAAAGAAAAAACAAGTACGAATAAAGAAACAACTTTGCTGACAATAATTTATAGATTTTTATCTGGTCAGAAGAGTCCTTTTATATATTCAGGTCTTTTATAAGTTTCAATATGGTCGAATATAGCCAGAAAAGAGAGGATAGGCTCATTAGATTCAAGAAAGAATATGTGAATATTCATAAATAATTATAATTGAGCGTGAGAGCCAAATGAATTGAAAGATTCATGTTTGGTTTGGGAAGAGATCATGAAAGTTTTGAATTTCATGCTAAGATAATCTACTTTCATTAAATGATTTATTAGATAATCGAAAACAGAGGATTTTGAACACTCTTCGTAATTCAGAAGA